TCATAGAATGGACAGAATAACCACTAGTAGGGATATGGATTACGTCTCGCAACTCCCAGTAAAGAGAGTTGTAGATTCGTAGAACAGGAGAAGAGCCTTAACCAGCTCCGAAAACGGCTATCTAGTAAAAGGCGCTCCTGCGCACAGTAGTTTTCTACGCTGGGCTTTGAAGCCGTTGCTTGCTGCATTAGATCTTTAGATCTAAAGAATCCATGCTTCCCATCCCCCAATAAAGGCGAGACTCTATCCAGATCTCAAAATGGAAGAACGAGCTAGGCGGCCGGCGGGCAAAGAAAGGGGGCGGGCGGGGCCTTGGCGAGACGTTCTTCTTTCGAAGCGTTTTGCCAAGAGAGCGAGGGCGCCCTTCTGGGGTGGGGCCTTTCCTTTCAAATGACAACCGCCTCTTCCTGCTGCGGGGGCGTTGCACGAAACCAAAGCGCCCCCCGCCCGATCAACAGTTGCTTCGCTGGTAGGCCCACTTAGGTTAGGTTAGGGGGGCATTGTCCCTCAGTTCTTACCAACCTCAGGTGTGTAATCGACTGCTAGCTTATTATCGGTCGAATAAGAATCTTTGATTCCCTCTGCTGTCCATTTCTTATTCATACAGGGCGCTCGGCCGGTGCTCCTTTCTCAAACCAGAACAACTCTGAACGTTAGGGAAGATAGGGGAAGACCACCTGAGCGAACCGACACCGAAGGGACTTGACTTATCCGAACCGAACCGGCTTAAGCTAAGCCTATCACGAGCAGCGTCGCTGCTTGATCGGCGGGGAGGAGTATCTCAAAGTATGGGGCAAAGGATCAAGCGCTTTGACTTTGTCCCCCGGGATCCACCACAGGTTGGGTTTGAGAGCCGTGTGATGGGTGACTATCCAGCACGGTTCGGAGAGCACTTGTAGTCTGCGCTGGTGAATGGAAGCCCCCCCGCAAGAAAGAAGCGGCTCTTCCCACGGCGGAGTCACCATTGACTCTATTTATTATTATGGTAAATCAGTGTATCAAGATGTCAATCTGAGATCTTATTTCGGTTCGATACGTCCACCTACGAGACTTACCTTTGGCTTTCGTCTCGGTAGGTGTATTATTCTACATTTTCCCAAAAGGACATTCATTCATTTCTTTCTTCCCCGTCGACCACGACGACTGAAACGACGCGACAAATCAAGACCCGGAAAGGAGAAGGGCCGGTGGTGGGCATTTGGGAAAGTCGGGCCGATCGGGTGTCTTCATTCAAGCGACGGTACAGAGGAAGAACGAAACGAAGTGAGAGGCCGGGGGGCAGGGAAAAGAGTCGAGTCGATCAGGCTCGACGCATTAAGTGAGAAGGAGAAGCAAAACGAAATCAGGATTTGGCCGAAAAAGAAGCAATGCTATGGATACCATGACCGATCACCATCGAGAAAGATTCTTCTTTCTAAATCACTTCGGGTCAGCGGAGCCTTCAAGCATCCGAAATACGCCGGGGTTGTAAATGACGACTCCTTCAGAAAAACGAAGTTATTCAAGTTCTTTTTCCCAAAGAAGTCCCGCTCCGACGGCCCGACGAGTCATCTACTTAAAAGGACCCTCCCTGCTGTGCGCCCCTCCTTGAATTATTCGGTCATGCAATACTTATTGAATACAAAGAACAAAATCCATTTCGACCCCGTCGTAGTTCTCAATAGTTTCGTGGCACCGGGCGCGGCTGAACCATCTACGATGGGGAGAGCGAATGAACAGGAAGGAAGCTTAGATAAGAGAATACGCTCTCGCATCGGTTTTTTTGTAGAAAGCTCGACCAGCGATAAAAAGTGTTTGGCCGAAGCCAAAAAGAGGTTGACCCACTTCATTCGCCAAGCGAATGATCTTCGCTTCGCGGGAACAACAAAAACCACCATCTCGCTCTTTCCTTTCTTCGGTGCTACCTTTTTCTTTCCAAGGGATGGGGTTGGGGTGTATAATAACCTATTTCTTGAGGATGCCCGGGAACAACTCCTAGGTCAATTAAGGATCAAATGTTGGAACCTCATGGGTAAGGAGAAGGTAATGGAATTGATAGAGAAATTCATAGACCTAGGTGGGATAGGAGAATTGATAAAGGGAATAGAGATGATGATAGAGATCATACTGAGAAACAGCAGAATTCCGTACGGGTACAACTCTTATTTGAACGAAGTGCAAAAAATTCGATCTTTGTTGTCTAATAGAACAAAGACTAATACCTTAATTGAGTCGGTCAAGATCCAATCTGTTTATCAAAGTGCTTCTCCGATTGCTCAAGACATCTCTTTTCAACCGAGGAACAAAACAAGATCATTTCGTGTCATTTTTAGTAAAATAGTGAAGGATATTCAATTAGTAATGCCAAAAGGGGTTACGGGGATCCGTATTTGTTGTTCAGGTCGATCAGGAGGTGCAGAAATAGCTAGAACTGAATGCGGAAAGTATGGAAAAACATCTCGTAATGTATTTAACCAGAAAATCGATTATGCTCCTGCGGAAGTATCTACTCGTTACGGAATCTCAGGTGTCAAAGTGCGGATCTCATATAGTAAAAAAAAATGACGGGACGTGCTATATCCGAAACGTACGAAATATAGTAAATATCGTAAAGGCAGATGTAGTAAGGGTCGCGAACCGGACGGTACACAACTTGGTTTTGGAAGATATGGCACCAAAAGTTTACGAGCTGGTCGTCTTTCATATCGAGCCATTGAAGCAGCGCGTCGGGCTACAATCGGACAATTCCATCGTGCTATGAGCGGACAATTCCGAAGAAATGGTAAGATATGGGTAAGAGTTCTCGCAGATCTCCCTATTACCGGGAAACCTACAGAAGTGAGAATGGGAAGAGGAAAAGGAAATCCTACGGGTTGGATTGCTCGTGTGTCCACGGGACAAATCCCATTTGAAATGGATGGTGTGAGTTTGTCAAATGCTCGACAAGCCGCTACATTAGCGGCGCATAAACCATGTTCGTCAACCAAGTTTGTTCAGTGGTCGTAACGTAATTGGTTAGTGGGGCCGGGACTCAAAAGAATTAGGCGAAGTGTTTGTTCCTGAACGACGGAAGTGGAAAGACACTAAAGGAGAGGGATATACTCCTTGAATTTTTGAATCGCCGAAATTGTACACTTATATAAATAAAAAAGCGTACGACCCGGAGACGTTTAGGTTTGAATCCGCCGGCCCGGTTTGGAAAGTGATAGTAGTAATATCAGAATAAGAAAGAGAAGAGCTAAGATTCAGGAAAGGATGACAAAAGGGTATTAGTTCCATTTTTGAAATGTACGTCGTTTTTTTTTCTCCCCGGCCCCCGGCCTCGTCGTGATTGCCTTCCTTTAGCCGCCCAGCAGAACAAGAAAAACTTCGGATCATATTTTCAATGTTGAATGATGAGGAAAGAAAGGAGTTGATCTCCGGGAAGGGAAGTCCGCTTTATGGGAGAAAAGAGGAAAAGTATGTATGTATCTGGGGGGTGGGGGCTATGTATGTAGAAAGGGATCAGTCTCTATCCATCCATCCGGATACTAACGTAGGCTACCAAGTAAGTCAATTCAGGTAGTGTATAAATGCAAGCCAACAAGCTCAAACATGAACAGTTGGTTGGCGAGCTAGCTGCATTTCTTGTGAGTCGACCCGCGCACGGGCAGGCAGCGGAGGTAAGATCGAAGCGAGGGCCGCATACGTACATCAGCCGCGTGTCTATGGTGCTGTTAGCAGGTGGGGGCAGCATAGTTGTTCCTAGTCTCTGTTAGCAGCGAGCCTACTGAGTTCCCGGGGTCGGGCTGAGGCAGCCCGCGGGGCCTGCATGGCGCAGCAGCCTAACCCCCAACCCCAGGGTGGGAACTCATAGGAGCCGGTCACTGAGGTTGGTCAAAAATGGGTGCCTACCGTACTTGTTCCTCTATCCATCCACGGCCTTTACGAGTAAGGGGACGGAATTCTTTCTTTCGGGAGGAGGGGGGCACCTGAGATTTACCAGGGGGGCGGGCCAACCAACGAAGAGCTGGCTTACGGAGCTTACTCATCAAGGGGCGAAGGGGGGTTCTAGCACCGGCATCACGTAGGATTTCCTTCAACAAGAAAGGATTGCTGCTGTGAGTGATCACGCACGATAGAGAATGATGGATCAGCGGACCGATTGATTGACCGAGATGTGATGCTCACTAATCGACCATGCCATAACCGACCATGAGCCATGAGCAGATGCGGGTTGGATACGTAGTTCGAGTCGCCGCTGTGAACTACCGGTGAAAACATTTTGTAACCGCTCGTTGTCCCGAATACAGGGGCAGAGAAGATCAGGTAAAGCAAATCCATTGCTTGCCATTAACGATTCCTAACCACGTTCATTTGTTGTATGATCAATAGGGAAGGGGGGAGTCCATTCTAGTGCGAGCCTCTCTGTCAAAAAGGGCAACGCACGGCGGAGACAAATGCCCCTTTCGTGATCGACGCGCATTCCAGTGTCCAATGGTAAACATAATGGCAATGCATTGGACCGCTTCTCAATGACGATGGTTCCGACGTTATTGTTCTTCGACTGCACTTGACTATGCCCCCGTTCGGGCATATCAACGTATTGGCATTCCCGGGTGCGCTTTTACGGGAGTCCAATCACAACCTGTGGCCCAAGGTGCAAACTATCAGGGGACAAAAGAATGCCTACTCCTTGGTCCGGAATAAACACTGCTAACTACTCTGATTACTCAATCCGCGACCCCCGAACCTACCTATGCTCCGGCCTTGCTACAGGTGAAGAAGCTACTTGTTCCGGCTCTGCATTTATCTCTGCCACTGGCTGTGCTCTGGCCTCTCTCATCCCTGCTCCTAGTTCGGATGCCTTTGCTAGCCATAATGCTGCTTGCTCATATGCCCGCCCCTGGTCCCTCCTTTTAGCTATCTCTCCCTGGGCCCGAACTATTATCCACTGATCGACCTAAATGTTGGTTGTCCGGTCCCACGCTTGCTGTCCGGTCGTAGCGAAGGTCCATGCGCGTAATAGCTGTTGCTGCTTCTGGCCCGATATGCTCAAATCGGTGAAGATGTCGACTCGAATACCGGTGGTGATGTCGGCCGTGATGCCCGTGCTTCCCCGGCCGGCTTCTTCTGCCCCCGCCTCGCCCGGCTATACCTATGTCTCCGCCCCTACCTCTATGGCTGGCCTTTACCGCTGAAACTGCCATTGATGGTCGTTTCGGATCCGGACCCCGGATCTACGACTCGAATGTAAACCGGTATGCTCTTGGATATGGAATTGGAATAGGCTAGGGCTCTCGAACTGCTTCAACCGGATCTTTACGAGGTTGGTGCCTCAGTGGCAGAATCGAGTCATTCCATAGCAGGGTTAGGAATGAAGGGTTTGATAAGAAAGGCCAGGCTATGAGATAAGGCATACGGAGATTTCTAGAAAAAATCATTGAATGCAGTAGAACACACTCAAAATTCTTTATCCGCTGATTCCAAAGGTGGAGCTCCAACTGCTGACTTGACTGGGTCCCTTCTATTTAGGATCAATAGGAACTTACATTGGTTCATCTCTTGGGGCAGGAGGTGCTGCTGGATTAGGTTATATGAGACCTTCTTTGAATATCTTTTTGCACTCCCTATGAAAAAAGGAGCCAATAAAGATGGAATTTCTCAAGGCCTCAAGCCATCCTTTGAAAAACCAAAAAAGTCTTCCCAAGAAAAGAGGGGATGTTGAAGAGGAAGAGGCTCTCATTGGAAGGCCTCGTCGGTCGTCCCTCACAACCATTAATGGATTCGGAAGGCCATAAATAAATAGTAATGGAGAGACATTGGATTCACTTAGAAAGAAAAAATACTTGTAGCAGTTCTCTTTTATGAAGACTATAGAAAAGAGGGGATGTTGAAATGGCCATTCAATGAATCACTTCGGATCTTGATTTTGAGCTCTCTACCTCGCTCGCTCTACTTATTAGGTAGGTTAGGTTAGGATCTCATTGTCCATTCCTACCGTTGGCCTTTTATTGCTATCTGTACTGGGGCTTCACTCCCCACCACTGCTCTCCGTTCTTCACCTCACTGAATTTTGACCCCTGCTTCTTCACTCTTCCACTATCCATGCATGGTTCGAATCATCTCCTTGATGCCCTACTCAATCTCCATTAGGTGTCTGGAGCATTCACATTGGTGCATTAAAAAAAAAAGGTCTGTGGTCTCTCTCCCCTACTCCACCGAAATTGCAGACATCTGTGTGGGTTCCAGCACTACCTAGCTCTATGGCTATGTGCTTTGACCCTACATAGACCACATGGGTAAGAAGAAAGAATCTGTACTATACATATCTTTATTGGGATTGAATGCTTGAAAGCCGCCCATTGACCTGTATGATGTGACTACGGTGAACATGAGGAGCACCTACCTAATTTTATGCCCGGTCGTAACTCATTAATGAAATTTGACTCATTTAGTAATATGAATACACCTACACGTAAACCTAAGGGAATAGAGCAAGACCTAGTTGCTACTGGTAATTGTGATATACGGGATCGATATGCGAAGCCACAAGCTAGAATCGAATGAGTAGTTTCTATAGCGACCTTCGGGCCTAGATATTTAATAACCTTGAACTAGCCAATTCCTTAGCTTAAAGTAGGTTGATACTTTGGATGTTATGGGCTATTTACATCAATAACAAAGCTATTACAAAGGCCGGGATCTCTCGCAACTACAGATCCGAAGCTAGTATTTGACCTTGATCTTCTTATTTCTATACCGATAGAAAAGGAGAGTAGAATATCCTTTCAAAACCTTATAAAGTCTAAGATTCTTACATATTCCTAATTCTAATTTAGACGTGGAATAGAGGTTTTATCCTCTATAACGCCATGTTTTTGCGGGTCTCGACACGCGCGCGGGAGAAATGTGCATATCCGTATCTATACAATGCTTGTACGAAATTGATCGATCCACGCATTGCTTTTTCCGCTGCAAATTAAGCAGCTGGAAGTGTGCCTTACCATCTCCAACAGTTTGTTGGCCGTCCATAGAGGATAGAGGCGTTTGCCAAGTTATTTCACCGACGAAGGCAGGGGATAGTAATAGTACCTGAAAGATTGAAAACTTGATCCCCCGCCCTTTTTGAATCAGCAATTTACCTTGTTGAAATAGCAGCACATCCAGATGTAGATATTGATCGAGATGGAGATGAAGGAAGCGCCTGTTCGAAAGTACGTTGACGACCTGGATCCACCGACATCAATGACATAGGAAGCATCTGGACGAGCAGCAGTTTACGAGCATAAGCAGATTCATCAGTAGTGATAGGGGCATCAAAACCATCAGTTCACATTTCAGTCTGAAATCCTACGTGGATTGGAAATCCCCTAATGTATCTGATGCTAGTTCTTCAGCTTTTGGTAATAGTTTTCCATACACGAGCTTCTAAGTCATTCCCCACTACTCATTCCAGGAATCCGATCTCAATGTTGATTAATCACCACATATCTATCTATGGGGTACTATGCAGTTCGCCTTGCTTCCCCCAACCCCAATGAATGATGTCCCCCTTTCCGTTCGTGCAAAACGTCCACCTATACTTTCTCCTCGGAGCGTTTCGACCGAACTCATCTCTGCTTTTGAGCTTGCGATGGGGCATGTGAGCAACATAATCGCCTATGAAATTCTAAAGATAGCTCGTCAGCATATTTGTTTCGGGATTCCCAGTTGATTATTCAGTTGACCTCACAGCTTCAGTGCTAGTAGTTCCGAATCCAGCTTACATAGCCTATAACCTAACCGTCGATCTTCTCCCGACGGGGTGCATGCATGTTGCAAGCGTTTTGTGAGCAATTAGTGCCTTTCAATAGACAATAGACCGAGAGTCCCCGAACCAGTCCTCCCTCATCCTTCCCTGCCTCTAGCAGCCCCGAATGAAGAAGTAGTGGGTTCGTACAAGGTGGCATCATATTACAGAAGCGCTCGGGCTCTTTCTGTGACCCTCTTGCTTCTTTCTTCTGTCCGATCCCGAGATTCTAATGATCTGATCCGATTTTGCCTCAGCTAGCCCCGCTCCATCGCTAACCTTCACTTGCAACATTGCTTTGCTTCACTTAATTTAATGTCTCACAGAGGCAAGAGCCAAAGTAGCTCCCAATACGTTATTACACCTATCAAAGAAATGAGATTCATATTATAGATATATATACGATAGATATACTGACTGTGAAAAGAGGAAGAAGCCGAGCCAAAATGACTTCTTCCGGGGAATGAGAGAAAGCCAAAAGCAGGTCGGATAAAATGAAAGAGGATGTGTAATTAGTTTCCTAAAGGGCTGGTTGGCGGGGAGATCTGAAGGGATCCGATGTTCCCACCCTGGAGGGTCGATCGCGGAGGAGAGAAAGGATGCCCGTCGTGACACCCTACAGACCGATGCAGTGCCCCCCCACGGCATGCTCCTTTCGACTCAACTGGGTTGAATCCTCGCGAAAGGAGCCATAAAGGTATGTATGTCCGTTGATCTAAGAGCCTTTCCCACCATTAGCGAGGAAGCCCCACGTCCCACTCTTCCTCCCCCGGCCTAGGCAGTGAGTCGGCCAGGGCCTCCCTTTACGATTGATTCATTCAACCGTGGACCTGTGTTGCTTATGTATTCCCCTAACCCTCCTCGCGGTCCAACAGCCCATGAGTTATTCTAAGAACCCGCTCCAGACCTTAGAATCAGCCTGGTAACGTAAGAGAGTCTTTTTCAAAGTTCCAGTTATGGACCCTTCTTCTTTTACGTGCTAGGCCTATCGTCACGGTAAACGTGATTGTCTCTTTCGAGTGTCGTAGAGGTGGCTGTCGTAATCCGAAAGTTCTATATCAAAAATGTCTACCCTTTGTCTATAGCGATCGCCGTTGGGCGAGAAGACAACAGTATGGGCCTACTACGCTTCGACGCTGCCAATCCAGGAGTGACGTCTCGGGATCGAGGATTCAAGGAAGGCGTCATAACAAACAGCCGACCCCCTCACGCCCGCCATAACACGCAGTCGGCGCGCACTAACCCAAAAAAGGCCTCCCCGACCGAAAATAGAATCGGTCCTCGCGGGCGGTCAGGCCCTTTTGAGGAGCCTTGCCCACCACATTCAAATGGGCACCGGGTTGGGTTCCAGAGGGAACGAGGATCCCCCGCCTTGTCGATGGGCAACTACACGGGCTCTACCCAACCACAAAAGAACTTAACGAGTTATGTCATTACCCGAATAGAACCGATAAGGTCCTATTGGGAGGGATGATGGGGAAAGCGGTTGCAGCATCCATCATTCCCGCCCTTTCCGATACGGTAGGCATGCATTGAACCCACCACTAAACCGAGCATCAACTCAATCACCAAAAAGGAGTCTTCTTATATACGTTGGAGTCGGAGCAGAAGACCCTAACGAGCTTTGCCTAGCCCGCCCTCCCCGAGACGGAGAGGAAGGATTGATGGCGAATCGAACGCGATTTGATAGATGGTCGAATCCAACCATATTATATGCCCGGTCGACCATCTATCATATACTAAATGCCCGCTTGATCTGTTCCGAGGCCCGCCCCCGATCCTTTCATCCAGCTTCAGTATGGGAGACCGCCTGCTTTTGCACCAGGTTCGAGTTCGATTTGCCACTGCCATCTGCGCCTTAGCCTCCTCGCTCAAACGCTGCATCGACAGGTATGGCTCCAAAGTTCCAGTTCTCCCTCCCCCTACATGGGAGAATGGACAGCCCTGCCTCAAAATTCCTGAAGCTTTTTTTGGGCCGTTATCTCTCGAATTGGCTTTGGTTGGTACCTTTGCTGGGAAGAGGCCCACCGTGGAATGGGTAGAGCAAAAGGTTCGTGCCCAATGGAACCCCCTGCCTTCACTCTGGGAGAGAGGCTTATTCTTGTTCAGATTCGGGTGCGAAAGCGATGCAGCCTTCACTTTGTGCTTCTCCCCTGTCCGTTTGGATTCAAAGCGTATCCACCTACATTGATGGACACCTTCAGGTATCCTCGAAGCCTGCGTTCGTGCCAGTTTGGATCCGTATCGGGAACTTGCCGCCCCATTACTGGAGCCGAGATATCCTCTTCTCGATTGCTAACGTAGTGGGCAAGCCAATTCGAATGGATGAGATAACGGACAAGCAGACAATATGTTACTTTGCGAGAATCTGTGTTGAGCTCGATCCGAAAGCTCCGCGCCCTTTCCAGATCACAGTGCAGTTGGGGCAATCTTCAGTGGAAGTTTCTTTGTCTTACGAGAATCCTCCTTGCCAAATCTGTTTTGAAAGAGGGCACAGCCTAAAGACTGTCCCAAGCATGGATCTCCGCCTAGGTCTGCAGCAGTGGATCAACATCCTAAGCCTACAGCAGCTGATCAACCTGTAAACCTTGGCCCCCTCCCTCTCACTCTATTTCCTCCCCCCTTCTTCTTCAAGAGCTCCCCAAACCCCCAACAGCTCCACCAATCCCAATCTGTCTCTGGACACTTACCTCAAACCTATTGCAGTAAATGGTTCAGGCTCAAAATCTGGCCCTTCAAACCACCTTCCCTCCTCTCCTTCATCTGTGGATACTGACTCATCCTCTGTAAGTTGTGTTCCATCCTCTCTAGTCCAATCTCAACCTGGTTCATCTCCTATGAAAGCCTCGTAAATCCCTACTTCTACTTCTACTTCTACTTCTACTTCTACTTCTACTTCTACTTCATTGTTAAGTGTTGTTAAGAATTTCGAAATTCTGATGCAGGAACATATGTCTGAGGTAGACCCTCCTCTTCTGCAGATAGCCCCTTTCCCTGAACTATCAAAAGCTGCCATCACTCCTAATCCCCCTTCTCATCCCGTAAATACCACCTCAGACCCTGTCTCTGCACCTCTTCAGTCCCAACCCTCCCCACTGGATCCTGCTCCCCCATCCTCTAGTGCTGTTAGAGCTGCAGTCTCTGATTCCAGTCCCCCTTGTGCACTAAAAAAAGAACAGTTCCCCCTTCCCTCCTCTTCATCTTCCTCTAGTAAGGAGGAGTGGCAACCTACTTCCCCTTCCTTCAGTTTCGATGCCCAAGGTGGCTCTGCTTGGGCAGACGATCACGAGCCTGGCCACACGCATCCCCCTGTCTTCTCTCCCCCAAAAAGGAAAAAACCAGGCAAGAAATCCAACCCTTCTCAAGTGGCCCCTATCTCTGGTCCTGGTCCTGTGACTAGGAAGAAATCTGGTCCCAAATCCTCTACCCCCCTCCAATGATCAAGTAAATCTTCTGGAATTTTCGGGGTATTGCATATGCCCCCACCCGTCGTACTCTTTTGTTTGCCTTTGGTTAATCTCCACTCTCCGGACCTCATTATCCTGTCGGAACCTAAAACCCCATTTTTTTTCACTCCCTTAGTCTTGCATCAGCCGGCTTCGATACCTTCTTCTCCAACCCAGCGTAGAAAACTACTGTGCTAGCGCACCACCGCGCATATCTACGGCTTGAAATTGCCTTCTAGCGCACGTAGGATTGAGAGCCAGCAAGCGGAGGCTGGAAAGAACTTGTCGTCAGCGTGTGGTGCGCCAACGTTTGCTGGGATGGAACAAGTCTAATCCCAATAAACGAAATGGAAATCGTGGAAACCAGGGAAGCCACGAAGTCAGTGCCATCTCTCAAGCCCCATTGACGATAGCCGCCCCATCGCATCCTCAGCAGCATCAGCTACCCCCACCTCTAGTTCAGTAGTATCAGCATCCAATTTAGCAACATCAACAGCAGCAACCCCTGCTGCTCTAGCCGCAGCAGCTGCAGAGACTACAGGAGAGTCCGTCCCTCCTAATAAAGGGAATAACGGTGCGAATACTAGCGTGCAGCAGCCTCAACGCCTGTTTACACCCCGACTCCTGAAGGGGCCTTCCATTGTGTCAAATCATCCCCTTGTTGCTCGAGCGCGGCCTGATACAGCTCCTTCCTCGTCGACCGTTGCCAGATCCTCTCCCTCCAGCGTGGAACCTAAACGTATACTGCAAATGGAATTAGAATTCAGGGCATTCCACCACTTTCAAGTTGAAAAGCAAAAAACAGAATCAATAATGAGGTAAAGATAGCCGTCGCGGATGAAAGAGCCGCCCCTGCTGCGGCGAATGCAGTGAACCCCAATGAGAAGATGGGAGTTTTTAAGGATCCACTCCCAAGCCATGCGTAAGTCGCAACCACCCCGGAAGTCTCAGCTTTTCCGACCCCTTTAGTCCGTTAAGGAGATTCTTAGCCGTCTTTAGTATTTAAATGCGTGCCCTCAGTTGAAGATCCATCTCAATGGATCGTGAAGAGCCCCGCCACTCAATTACCACGGAAAGATGAGTCCCGCAGCTCAAAGCCTCGAGTAATCGCGGCCCTAACTCTCAAACGTGCCTGACCTGTGCTGACCCTGACTCGGCCCAGGACCCTTGCCGCGGCACAGCTAGCAGCAGAGCCACATTCAAATCCGTTAGTCAACGACGTGACTCGCTCTGGACGAATCTATCAGCCTGTGCAGCGTAGAGGGCTGGGTACTGCCATGCCAAAGATCCCACCTCCGCGCCAGCCAGACGTGACGAGGTAACTGAGTCGTACGACGTGGCCCAGCATCTAAAGGAGATCCCGAAAAAGATCTCCTTATTTGATCGTGGTGACGAGTGGAGTGCATAAGCCCATAAGCTACAGGGGCGAGCCAGCAAGCAGAAAGAACTTGTTTTTCGAGAACCGTCTATCCATATATGTTTTGATCGCCAGTTCATACTAGATCCAGTTGCGTTCGATTTACATTGAGAGAATGACCTTGACTCTTTTGACTCCCGAAGTCACTCTCATCAACTAGGAGTTGAACTACGTAAATCGCTGCCTAAAGACCACTAACTCGTGTGAGGGTTTTGAGCTTGTGTTCGGGTCGAGATAGGCCTATCAAACAAAATAGTATATATAATACTAGAAACTCCACTCGCACTCGTTGTGCCTATAGACGGCTCACTAATACTGGGAGATGGACCGTTTACTGAACGAACGAAGTGAGGGCCAAGGGAGAATGCCCCTTCTTACAGGGGACACGAGCTAGTTCTTGTATTGTATTATAGTAGTCTCGAGCTAGCACGAGTCTCCCCGCCAAAGAAAGCGAACGGAGAACCGACGAAGGAAGTGTTAACGGAGTGAGTTAACTTACGTAGTGAGGGGGGTATTAGCAAAACTATATATCTATATATATATAGATAAGTAATAAGTATAAGTATATAAAATGCAGTGAATTGTTCCGAGACCGATCCTATCCTAATTGCTTTTATTGACCCATCAGAACGAGATTCACTTGATTGATACGTGTACCGAAAAAAGAGATTTGATCGAATCATGTCATGAAGGGATTCGACTCGTACCTTGACCCGAATTCGCATAGAAAAAGAGATTCGATTACTTTTCGATCCCTTCCCAGCAAACGGAGGAGCAGTAGGCCTGGGGGGCCGAAGCAGCAAAAGGCTTGAAAGCCCCAGTGACGTAATAAGGCGCGCTAGCGCCTTTTACTAGATAGCCGTTTTCGATTCTACCATATTATTCTTAAAAAAGAAAAACAGCTAATACTATGAGCATAGTATGATGGCGCTCGGGCAGGTATGCTGCCCCTATCGTCTAGTGGTTCAGGTCATCTCTCTTTCAAGGAGGCAGCGGGGACTTCCCCTGGGGGTAGGGTACTACGAAAGGAAGTTGATCATGGATTCTCAATAAGCCTACAATGGATTCTTCCTGGGTTGATGCCCGAGCGGGGACGGACTGTAAATTCGTTGGCGATATGTCTACGCTGGTGCAAATCCAGCTCGACCCAAGAATTCACCGATCTTACGTCAATAAGGGGGATGATATAACCAATCCGTCCTAAAAAAATGCATGATATGGAGGAATAAAGAATCCTTCTTTTCTGATACATTATCTCCATTTGTTTCCGCATGTTCTGATGTTTCTAACGATAACGATTTATGATCTAATCTATAAGTATAAGGAGAAAAACAAAATCGCATTGAAAGAAAGAAAGATTCTCAATCGATTTGGCAATAACCACAGTAATCCGTGTCACTGTCAAACTAGTACATATCTATGTAGATATGTATATCAGTATATCATTCGTGTCTCTACGGCGAAACTAAATGGTTCGAATGAAATCGTGAGAAATAATCAGAATTTTTAGGCTCCCTGGGATTGTAGTTCAATCGGTCAGAGCACCGCCCTGTCAAGGCGGAAGCTGCGGGTTCGAGCCCCGTCAGTCCCGACCTAGGATCCGATGAATCGATCAATGAATTGATCGATTTTCGGGGGGAGGATCTAATTCCCAGCACCCAGCAGGAGGATCCTTCTTTCGTTTCGCATTTCTCATCGGAGGTCAAGGAATGCAAATGACAATAACTAGTACCGATTGATGGGGGAGAGGCATATTATGGTTGGTACAATCGGAGGTATCGCCATATTCAGGATTCAAAGACGTACTGGTCTGGTTTCGATTGTTCCTGATCAATCGAATAGAGTACCCATATGTTTCCCGGGAGCACATACAAAAAAGGTAGTCTTTTTTTATTGGTAGATACGCAATTAACTTAACTTAACTTAACTTAACTTAACTTAACTTAACTTAACATAGTTACCCCGACAGATTTCAGATTCAACCTACCCTTTTTCTAGCTCCGATTCTGTGTAACCTAAATGACTAATTGGGTGGATCTATCTCATCCAAATGAATTGCACACAGGATTCTCGATGTATGCGTCCGGAAAGGGGAGATCAAAGATCCGCTCCTTCGATATAGAAAAAATCAAAGAAGTTTTCATTTCTCTTCGCCCCGCCAAGAATGGTTTAGGGTGTCTACCGATTGTTTCACAGAAAGAGAGACAGTAAGGCTTAGATCAAATGGGAGATATAGGTATGTGATAGATAGTGAGAAAGATTTATGTCCTTATGAAACGCAACAAAACAAACAGTGTGACTATTCCTACATGTTCCATTAGTAACATCCCCTTGAGACTTCCCATGGGCTGTGTATCTTGCTTGTGATTAATGCTTCCCGATTCCGAATATAGGAACTTGTTACGAGTGGATCCATTGGATCGGTTCGTCAATAGCGTTAGGTTAGAATCCCATTTTGACTCTGCACCTTACTTATTTTTAGTGATCAATCAATTTGTAATTCCTTCATATTCATAGAGATAGGGGACATGATTCACATGGATATAGTCAGTCTCGCTTGGGCGGTAGTCTTAAAATTCTCCCTTTCACTCGTTGTATGGGGAAGAAGTGGACTGACGGGGTACTACATCTTGAGTAATCGAATTGTATCAATTGTTTATTAGATCGTTCTGCGAATCGTGAAAAAAAAAAAGATGGATCAAACAAATCTTTCCATTATTCCCGTGTTCGTATTTCGAAACTCAAAGGGATACACATGATAGGAAATTGGTTTTTCCAACCGGATAAAAAATGCCCATATGCAATGACAATGATGGCAACCCCTATTTTCTTTGTTTCCCTCTTTACTGTACTGTTCAAAGAGGGAGTCGTTCTGCTATTACGTAGATACGATATCCACTTTATACTGGAGGCGACATAGACATAGTGGTTGTCCAAAGAGGTACTACGCAACATAAGATCTTGCTTCAGGTGATCCACATATCGCGCACTTACCTTTTGATACTCCTAGGAATCTTATGAATAGCTTTTGATTCGTAAGTTAGAGCTCGATGGAAAGAGCAAGTTAACTGCGGTAACATAGGAAAGAGAGAGAACCCCCTCCCTAGGCAACCATCTAAATCAATCATCCATACGCTACAAAGCAGCAAACGTCAACCACTAGGCGCCGTTATCTTATGGGGAATTCGCTGCTGAAAGATCTAGCCCAGTGTCCCCACCTAGCCTTCTTCCGATAAAGAATTTAGGAAGATCATCCTTTCTAGGACCTAATGGGACAGAATCCCTCGAATCTCCATTCGTTGCTTTCGGTACCCAATCCTATTCATACCTTCTCCTGCTTGCTTGATCGGACTCTTTTGGTCTCCTTGCCCCAACAAAGCCCAATCCCTACCTGTTCCATTCCCTTCCCACTCCCATCGAACCTCTTCCACAGAAGGGAGTGGAATGAGGCCTCACCGACCGGGGAATTACGGGGATGGATTGACCTACCTTTTTTTCTATCTCCCTGGGAATCAGCTGATTCCTAAAACTTGCTCCGTAATTCCGTTCGCCATTATCTTAGAACGGGTTTCTTTCTTTTTTTGCTTTGGTTTCTTCTCTTTTTTTCTGGATAAGATTCTTTAGTTACTGATGTCCCGGGCATTCCCAACTATACGGATGAACCTCCCAACCTCAGGTCCCCCCACCGATGCACAAATGCTTTCCCGCCCCCGCAAAAACTTCTCCTCCAACCAAAAATGAGGTGGTTCACGCACAGATATGCCATACTCGGTTCGAATGAGGAATGCGCATGATTGAATTCCCTCGACGAAAGCAGGGAAGGAAGGCTCATCGTGAGTTATGGATTGTTGCTGGACCTGCCCGCTGAATCGAGATAGGAATAGCCGTATGGAATATAATCCCATTCTTTCTCCTCTGGATAAGAAGAATCTTTTTTGATTGGTCTTTATCCTTCTTGTGGTGGTGTGGTTGGAACCTCTTGTCTCATTTTTGCAGTTTACAGCGAGTCCTCCGCAAGTCCTTCTGGACTCGTTTCACAACGACGAAGTGTGCAGCAAGCCCCCCCGGTGCCGGAAGCTTCTGAGCCACTACCACTAGCTCAGGAGCCTGCTCATCAGGTGCGTTGGTGTGAAATACCACAAATCGACCAGGATCAAATCTGAAAGGAGGTGGAAGAGCAGGAGCAACCGGCGTAAATCCCAGTTCCTGCGGTGGGGGCTAACGAAAATCCCTTCTCTGAATTAGAGAATGAGGGCGTCCTCTCACAAATCTTTGCAGAACATAATATGCGTGTCCCGTCCGCATGCAAGCTCCACCACCTCGTGGATCTGCTGGAACAGGAGCATAATAGTCTCCAGGTCATTCGAGAGGATTGATTGTATATTATTGGCTTTACTTTCTTCATGATATTACTGATAGTTTAGTTGAATCGCCATAATCTTCTTGTAAATAAGCTTTTTCTCAATCAAACAATTCGATTTGTTATAAAGCTTATCCCTCCTAGGATCATTATTGTGAACAAACGATACACATCCAAATACACAAGGAACAAGAGAGAACACTATAGAATCCGGAAATCAAATTGAGAAAGGAGACTTCCCATTCAATACACGAGTTGGCATTCTATTAATCAAATAACAGGCAGTCAAAACAAAACAGCATCAGACCGGGAACAAAAATACCACACCACATAGAAGAGATCTGGTCACTTCAAGCAAGTGTCTGTTCTTCCTCTCAGACGTTTTGTTGTGGTGAGTAGGCACAAGAGTTTTGAAGTTCAATACCACACCCCCGCAAATAGGAGACCATTTCACTAGAAACATACTCTGACGCATTGTCAGTTCTAAGACATTTCACAGAGACATGAAATTGAGTTTTCACCATCTTATGAAACATCTGAAAGACCTTGGTAACTTTAGAAGTCAGTAAATAAAGCAAAGTAAAGCGAGAAAAAAAGCTAATAAAGTCAAGAAATCCAGATCTAGAGACAATAGGGGCAGGCCCCAAACATCAGAATGCACTATGCTAAAGGGAGTAGTACTTCTAGTGACACTTTTTAGAAGTTCGATGTCGCGCCCAAAATGCTGGCATTTCTCATTCCTAAATGAATTACTTATCTCTCCGATGCCCCAAACATTGAGTTGGGCTATCGTTACAGTGGGGTGGGAAAGGCCCTGTTGGTTGCAAGTGGCACCCTAAAGTTCTTCCTAATTTCTTAGTATTTTTTTACGAGATCGCGCTTCACACTTCGGATTGCTCCTCTAACTTCAATGCCGCCAGTGTGGCCTTTCGACTTAGCGCGTTGGCCACTTTATTAGTTCGACCTGGCTTGTACTCCAACACCATATCGAACTCCACCAAGAAATCTTGCCAACGAGCTTGCTTTGGCGATAGCTTCTTCTGAGAGAGGAAGTAGCTGGTCGCCACGTTATCCGTCTTCACAACGAACTTGGACCCCAACAAGTAATGTCTCCAAGGCCGGGGCAATGGACCACAGCAGTCATTTCCCTCTCCTGCACCGTATAGCGCTTCTCTACATCATTTAGCTTCCGACTCTCAAAGGCAACCGGGTGTCCCTCCTGGACTAACACCCCACCAATGGCGTAGTCAGACGCATCGGTGTGCACTTCGAAAGGCATCGAAAGGTTCGGAAGCTGCAGCACAGGGTCACTCGCCACAGCGGCCTTCAAATCATAAAAGGCCTCTTGGCACTTCTTCGACCAGGCCTTTACTACAGAGCCTGTCTTTCTTCAACAAATCGGTCAAGGGGGCAGCGCGGTTCGAGTACCTCGAAATGAACCGCCGATAGTCATTTACGAGCCCAAGGAAGGACCGTAGCTCAGTCACGCTCTTGGGCACTTCCCACTCTTCGATTGCAACTTCTGCTTGTCCATCCTAATCTGGCCATCCCCTATCCCAATGCCCTAGGAACATGACTTCTCGCATGGGCGAACATCTCATGCTACTACTTATTGTTTTGTTTTGAACTTATTTCACTTTTAGTTTTGAACTTATTTCACTTTTTGTTTGTTGAAATAAGGTAACGGAGTGGCTCCCGCTAAGGAACTCACCGAAGGGGCCCGGCTGACCGAAGGGAGGGCCTGCTAAGGTATTCGAAGATCCAGCTAAGGAAGCTGATCGAAGATGGCGCTACACGTAAAATAGCCTCGAGTCGAAGGGGCGTGAGGTAACTGACTGTCAAGTGGTTCCTTTTCTCGTACAGCCAGCCCGTACCAAAGGTGGCTATCCGTAGTAAGCTAAGCGTAAGAGGCTATCCTTAGCGGACAGCCCGTACCGAAGGTGGCACTACTAAGAAGGATAGTATAGCCCACTACCTTTTCTTAGAAAAGCTACCGCTACTAGTCTATAGACCGGAGGCTACCGTCATTCTATAGAATGAATGGAATTAGAGTGTTCGATTCTACTATTCTTTAGGATACCAGTCGCCTTTAGATACTAGATAGGCGGCAGTTCGCCCTTGGTACAAACTCGGCCCCAATAGTTCAATGGAACCTTGAGTGGCCCAACTCGGCGGTAAGGTAGTGTCCGAACGCCATCTTTCATTAGGGTCTAAGGAAGTAGCTCAACGGGATTTGGATGTTTGCCAAAAAAAAGCTACAGATCTCAGCGCACTGTAACTATAGAGAAATGCCCCCTTTTTCACTACCTTTTCTTAGAGTTGGGGGTGAATACCGAAACTGCTCAGAAGTTTGCTACCGAATATTCGGCGGAGCCGGCTACGGAGGCTGTCGGAAATCTCCTGTCTTGGTTAGATCCAAGGGCGAACATCCAACAACTTTTGACTAAGGAACTAATAGATAGACCAAGCCTTCATTTGAACCATGGAATTAGTCTCAACGAGTTCTTACCGTCTAAAGGCTTTCCTTCGTTTCAAACAGAATTCTCTTCCCCTAACTTCAAAAATCAAGGTTTATGAGAGGGAGGAGTATACGCTGATTGACTCGCGATCGCGATCTATCGTTCGATCGATCGATTTCGCGATCGATCTCCTTCCTCTTCTTCCTCCTATTATTCTTGTTATAATTCTTTTTGCAGTCTTTCCTTCGTTCGCCCTAATGACTAAAGGCAAGCTTTTCCATAGTCGACTTAGGCAAATACCATCGCTAGAAAGACTGAAGGATTGAGTGATTACCTAAGGCACTCTGACTGAAGGGAGTAGGTTCGACGAAAATAGTAGGAGAAGAACGGTCGATCATCATCAGATCAAAAGGAATTTACACTAGAAGTCACCCTCCCTTCCTTAGTTCACTAACTCTGAATCGCGTTTAATCTAATCGAATTCCCACATCAAAAAAAAAGTCATTCCTTGTCAATTCTATTTAACTCGACTTCTATTCTCATTTTTTTGATTCCGAGAGCTCCGGAT